AGAAAAATAAATGGATTGGACATTTGATCTTTTCGCTGAGATAAAGGCATAAAAATCAGAAAGAATATATAGAATTAGAATCGGTTTTTTAGCATTTAACCCCCCTTTATGTTATGGATTTCCTTGTTCAAAAAATGATTCGCAGAGAAGAGAGAGATTTTGTTTACGGATTTTTGAGTAGAATACGATTGTGAAGTGTATAAGAAAAGAAGGTTTGTATGGCTTAAACACGTGTGGAGATATCTATAATATCCGTCTTTCTTCTCTTTTAGTGTTTTATTGTCGTTCTATGTTCTATTCAGGTTGTGCTCTATGAAAACATAATTTCAATTTTCTATTCAATTAAAAATTCAAATTGAAGTATGATACTTTTCTGATATCTGATAATTCTCTATCGGGAACATATATAAATAATATATATCCGTCTAACAATTTCTCTTGGGGGGTTTACATATACTCATAATTGTTGTTATAATTAATAATTAAAATTGAGAAGGATTTTTTGATTGAAAAAATCCATACTGATTAGTTATATATCAAGTTGTATTTTCTTATGTCATTAGGAAAACAAAATTTGGAGATTCAAATCCAAGAATCATTCATGCATTTTAAGTCAATAGTTAATGGTTCCTATTTTCATAAAGTTTAATTTTGGATTTTGCGACTGAAAATCCACATTTGATTTTTCAATAGAAAGGTAAGAGAAAGTTTTGAACATTATGAATTTTGAGATAGACTCAATCGAAATTGAAAGGATGAATCAAACCCAATCAAAAGGGAAGAAGGATTAGGATTTCGTTGACTTTTAGGAAAAATTAAGGAAAACAGAACTCAAGGTGCAAGTACAATAAAAAAGCAGTTCAGTAATCCGGGAAAGTTTTCATCTATTTTGTATTTGTAGCATTTTGGCGACATGGCCGAGTGGTAAGGCAGAGGACTGCAAATCCTTTTTTCCCCAGTTCAAATCCGGGTGTCGCCTTATCAACAAAAAACTAGAAATCTCTTCTTTTCTTCTGTTGATATAACCCGCCGAATGATTCCCCAGCAGAAGCAGAGAAAGCAGACTGTTGATACTTGTTTGATTCTAAACATCTGGTCTGGGGGTTTTTCTAAAAAATTGTAAATATCCTTGCATATTTAGGCTTCAAGGAAATATTCGAATGCTAGAGGGGCTATCAAGACTTCGCAATTACCTTCTACTACAAATCAAAATTTTCTATTATTAATGCATTGTATAATGACTGGACCCTGGATTAGATTGGAGAGCCCGATAGGAAATCTAAATAGTTGTGGAAGGGGGCGGAAGATACTTTATTATATACGAGGAACTCACGAAAATCTCTGAGTGCTCAAGCATCCAATCAATTGAAATAAGGGTCAACAAAAAAAGAATAGGACCTATTATTCCTACATGTTCCATTAGTAACATTCCCTTGAGATGTTACTGCGGATTTTGCTTGTGTTTAATCTTTCCCGATTAGAAATCATATAGGAATTTCTTCTCAAATGAGCGAATTTATTGGATTGGTTTATTAATAGTCTTCGTTCTTTTTGACTCTGCGCCATTGATTCCACTATTATTAGTGAGGAATAATGGAACAATTCCTTTATATTTATAGAGATAGGGGACATAATTCATATGGATATAGTAAGTCTTGCTTGGGCTGCTTTAATGGTAGTCTTTACTTTTTCCCTTTCACTCGTAGTGTGGGGAAGGAGTGGACTCTAAGGGTCCTACTAATTGAGTTAAGGAAGCAAACTGTATCAATATCAATTGCTTTCTAGATCGTTCTGCAACACGTTTTGAACAAAATAAAATTTGAAATTCCATTGGACTCGACTGGAGTAATGTATTATAGGAATCATCCTCTTTCAATCAAAGAGCTATTTCAACAATTCCCATGTTTGTAGTTCGAAAGGAAGAGGATCCCAGGAAATTTATTCGAACCTAATTCTTCCGAAATTTTCTATTCCAATAAACGGCCTCTTACTAGGTGATACTGAGGAGGGTCGGACCCTTTTTTTATTTATTTCTCTCTTTACTGTTCAAAGAAGAAGTGGTTTTGTTAAGTGTATACACACTTTGTATGAGAAAGAAAGGATATAAACATAGTGGTTGTCTAACGAGATACTATGCAGAATAAGATCGTCAGGTGAGTCACATATTGTGCATTTACCGCTTTCGAATTTTTGAAATTGGATTTATACTTTATCGACTTATTTCATATCATGGTTCAGGCGTTAAAAATCCGTGAGATTTACTCTTCCTTTTCGATGCCCGTGGAACTACTGTCAATGGTTTACTCAATTACTTCTTGGGAATGGTAAAAAAAAAAAGATTACTACGTGATTTTTTGAATATGCCTATATCTATCGCCTTTCCTTCATTGATTTGATTATTTCAATAGATACCGAGATTCAGATTAGAAATAAAAAATATAGTAATTCAAACTATAAGACATAAGAGTAATTCAGATTGATCAGAACAAATAGATATAGCAAATAAATGGAATTGGATGCTATGTCAATCCCATATATGGAATTGATATTCACATATATCAAGATAATATTGTAGATTGATCTATAGATCCATATCAAACGCAGCCTCTATCTTTATTTTATTCCAGGGGGAATAGTATGGTAGAAAGAAATAGATGAATCTTTCTACCATACTATCTATCTATTAGAATACTGCCGATTCTAGTCCACTCATTTCATTTAAGACATGAAATTGGAATCCTTTTCATTTTATTTCGTCAATTTTGGCTAAGAACTCAGAAGTCAAGTTTCATTCAAATTAGTTAATAATTAATCGTTTTGACTGACTGTTTTTACGTAAATGATAAGTAGAAAAGCGGTAGGAACTAGAATAAATAGTGCAGTAGCAATAAATGCAAGAATATTTACTTCCATAATCTCATCGGTTTTTTACTTCGCAATAACTCGGGATTTAATCCCATAGAGATGATAAATCTTTGGCCTGTAAATTCAATGAATGAATATTACCTCTCGATGATCTTGAATCGGATCAATATCATGAATAACAATATCTGAACTATCAAATCAATTCGTCGTCGAGAATTGAATAGTATAACATAGGAAGTTCTTTTATCCATACCGCCCCAAACTTGGATTCCTGACCCAATCCAAAATTCCTTTATTTATTTATCATTTTTTATCATCTGGTCTTTTTTTCTCTCTAATCTATCTAGTTACTTCTTGTACAATCATCTGATGAAGTCTCATCAAATAGCTCTTCCACTTCCAGTGGTCACATAGTTACAAACCCAAACAAACAATAAAAGTTCAATGGAAAAAGAAAGGAGTTTAGAACGAAACTATTTTTGACTTGGAAGACAAAGAAGTGTGATAAAGATGAGACCGTATAAAATGAATATTCATCAAATTTACTATTTTCCGATTTGTTCTTTCGTCGATTGGGCCTTAAAACAAAATGAAAAATCGGAAAAATGATTCATTCCCCTTTCTAAGAGGAGTAGGACCTTTGGTTGATCTGTCCTTCCCCCTCCTTTCTTCGTAGATTATTAGCCCCGGGACACCTATACCAAAAGCTCAGTGTGCAATTTGCATGAAATCGATTTTTCAACTTCAAACCAGTAAGTGAGGTTCCATAAATCCGTAGCCAGAAAAAGAAATTGTTTTTTTTTCTTTTTTCTGGAAAGTATTTTCTTATATTCAATTTTGTATTGGACAAGAAAGGAATTCCCTTTGTGTATGCGCGCCTCAAAAAGGTATAGTACTCGATTCCATTACATGCATCGGGGGCAATCGAAAAAGCCAGCATTTCTTGGAATACTGACTATAATGCTACCAATAATTGTACTAATCCAACCGCATATGTCTTTCTCCTACCAAAAGGAAAGAAAAAAGAAATAAGGATTTCCCCTTTGCTTTGACAATGAAATTCTGCCCCCGGTCCCCTTCATAAAAAGGGAGAGATTTCTTGATATATTTATTGGATCCGTCGGGACTGACGGGGCTCGAACCCGCAGCTTCCGCCTTGACAGGGCGGTGCTCTGACCAATTGAACTACAATCCCAGGGAAATACGGGATCTAGCAGAAAATTTGATTCTTTTTTATCTCCGGATCGGGTATTTCTGAAGTACAAAGGGGGTTATATCATCTCATGGCGGATTGGCGAATTGGCGAATTATTGGGCCGAGCTGGATTTGAACCAGCGTAGACATATTGCCAACGAATTTACAGTCCGTCCCCATTAACCGCTCGGGCATCGACCCAGGAAGAATCAATTTTAGACTTATTGGTAATCCATGATCAACTTCCTTTCGTAGTACCCTACCCCCAGGGGAATTCGAATCCCCGCTGCCTCCTTGAAAGAGAGATGTCCTAAACCACTAGACGATGGGGGCCTGCTTGACCAACGGCCATCATACTATGATCATAGTATGATCAGTTTTTTGAAATTGTCAATATAATCGAAATAATCGAATGATTCTATCCGAGGGATCTTTCCCCCTTTCAGAATTGCATAGAATTCTTTTTTATTCGTCATTGATGAATTATTCATTAGAACCGCCATTAAAAATCTAGTAGTAGTATTTTTTTATTTTGGAATTATTTCAATTGAATTTATTTTGATTATTTTAGTTTAGATTATTTAGTATTTCGAATTTTATTTAGAATTTGTAGAAATTTGTAAATAAAAAAAAGTAATAAATACAAAAAATAGAAATAATAAGGAAGAGTCGGATTTTTTCAGGGAATGATTGGTCCGTCAGAAAAGGAAAAAGGTGTGAAATTCGCTTTCTTTCACTTTCATTTGATTCATTGTTAAGACGAGATATCCTTATCTCCCTCCCACCAAGACAGGAAATTAACAAACGGGAAATCTAGTAAGCGGGATCAAGCAGAAAATTCTTTTTTCTCCAAGAATTTAGTTCAGGAGACAAGTAGAATCTCTTCATTCTATGATTCGATGAAATATCTTGAATTTTATGTTGAATTGCTAGGTGTATGT